AATGATCCACATAAAAGAGCTGCATAGCCCAATATCATCATACTTACGTGCATTATTAACCACTCGGATTGGAGAGCGGGTACTAATATTGCGGATTGATGTATTTCAGTTAAAAGACCCGAAGTAGCAAAGCCTTGGGTAAAAATAACACTTGACGTAGTTATTGTGCTTAAATGGCTTTTATTTTTTTTTAAATATGGAACTATATGAATAACTGATAAACTCCATGAAAGAAAGATTAATGATTCATATAAATCACTTAGTGGGAAATGCCCTGAATAAATCCAACGAGTGACTAATAATACGGTTATACATAAAAAAGTAGCTATCATTCCCCTTTCTGACGAATCATTTAGTTTTATGATTTCATCGATTAATAAAGTTATCAAATGAATTGTAATTACAATGGAAACGATCGAAAAGGAAATATGAGTTAATATATGCTCTAAAGTTGAAAATATCATAAATTTTTTAAAAGGGAGGAATCCTTAAATATAAATCAGGAATTGAATTCATTTTAAGAATCTATTGTATCTCTTTTCGAAAAAGGTCTGCCGCCACTCGGACTCGAACCGAGATGCTCTAGCACTGCTTCCTAAGAGCAGCGTGTCTACCGATTTCACCATAGCGGCTTGTTCGAATTCATAATAGCCTATTCATAGTCAATCGTCGAGATTTAAGGAGTCAACTCAATGAAATATTTTTAGTAAAGATTAAAACGGATGAATAAAACTTTGTTCAAATAGGAATTTGAAGGTTCATTATTTTGGGGTCTGGGTTTTATTTACCTTAGTGCTTTGGTGTAGTTTATGCTCTTCTATAATTCAATAGGATCGAGCTCTTGAAACTAGAAAGTTCGACCCTCTAGTTATTAGTTATTGATAGAACTAAAAAAGATTTCTTTTTTTTTCATAAAAAATTTCTCATTTATTTTATATTATTTCCTAAAAGTGAAAAAATGGATTTTATCAATGAACACAAAATATACCCCTTTTTATTACTCAAAACTGACACATTATTCGGACAAAAAATTCCAGGCTTTTGTCGGTTGGGTTGAAAGAGACAGATATATGGGAAATTAATATATTAATTAGATTAATTCAGAGAAATAAGAAGTCAGAAAGTTACACAAAAAGTTTTCAAAATAAATGAATAAATTAGTTCCAACGATGTATTAATTTTAACTAAAGATCTTTTAGTTACCCTTCATTTGATATTTATATATATATTTATATTACTTTTAGTTACCCTTCTTTATATATATATATATATATATATAGAAAAACTTCGGTTGTTGTAATTGTGACAAATAGGTTGATGGGGAAAAAAGACTCCCCAACCACCAACCCCCCAAAACAAGAAAATATAATAAAACAGGGCTCAAGCCTTGTATCTTGTCTTTATTCTTTTTTCAAAAGTTTTTTATAATTTACTAACCACCCCCTAAACCGAAGAATTCTTATTATATATATCCTATCAGCGAAGCGAGTTATAGTTCATATTGATTAGCCACAAACAACAGGTTTTAAAATTTCCTATTAAGAATGAAATGGGCCTATTTTTTGATTCAGATTATTCCAATGTTTTATTTTATGACTTATTTGTTTGTCGCACAAAAAAACTTTTTGAGTTTCCGGTAGAAAGGGATTTCCCTAATGACAACGCTTTTAAGGCTGCCCAATATCCTTTCCCTTTCCAAATATTTTTACGAATACGCTTTTTTGATATAGAAGTACGTTTTTTTGGAACTGCCATTTAAAAATTAAGAGGTTACTCGTTGTTATAGTTGGATGTGAAAGACATCTATTGGTCAAAAAGAATCTATTCATTATCTAGTTATTCTCTATTATATTATCTTCAGAAAAAAAAATATATAGATAAAAGATATGCGAAAATCGTACAAAATCTTACTATAAAAATAGCATTTAATTTTTTTTTCAACAAAAAGTTTTTCTATATACATAGAATATTCGTAAGAAAGACTCGTTTTATTGATTCGTATCTTTATCTTTATTTGTTGTTCTTTATGATTCACATCTATTTCTATAGAATCCGCTGTTGTACTATAGAAATATAATTTGGTGAGACAAAGAATCTAAAAAAGACCTTCCTTTTTGAGCTCTGTCCATTTTTTTTTCTACATTTCATTTATACAGAATAAAAAAGGTTTTAGAACCCTTTAAGAACCCATTGCCTTATGAAAACTTTAATTTTTTCTATTAATTGGTCGAACTTGAGGAAAGAATACTCCCAAATTCCATTTTTAAATTAGAATCAAACTAATCATTAAAGTAATTAATCTGTTAAAAGATACATGGTTTGGTAAAAGAAATATTAGTGATTTTTTTTATTAATTTGATTTTACCCCCTTTTGATAAATAGAAAAATAAATCTTATATAAAATGTTAGATATTATAGCGTTTCCTATAAATGTTTTTTATTGAAATGGAAAATAATCAATCAATTTCATAATGAAACTAGTTAATGATTTGGAATAAACTAACTAAAAAGCGAGATTAGTACAAATTTTTTAACTTAGTGAATCCTATGATTCATATCGATTCATATCAGAATCAAGTACTTTTTTATTGTAATTTTTTATCCTTACTTTATGAATATAAAGTCATCTAATAATAATGAAAATTTCCATTTTCGTTATTTTAAGAAAATCTTAGTTAATATCGCTTTTTAGGAACAAGTTGGTCATATCATTTGCCCAATTGTAACTTCTTTATTTTAATATTTGAAGTATTTTTGAAAGACTCAGAATAAGTAAGAATATATAAAATTCGAAAATTATCTTTAAGTTAGTACATCTCTTGATTTTTTTTTATTGACCCCTTTTGTTTTGAAATTGAAAGGGGGTAGGATCCGGTAAATCGGAAACAATTAATTAAGAATAAAAAACTTTTTTATGGAACAGACATATCAATATGCGTGGATAATACCTTTACTTCCACTTCCAGTTCCTATGTTAATAGGAGCGGGACTTCTTCTTTTTCCGTCGTCAACAAAAAGTCTTCGCCGTATGTGGGCTTTTCAAAGTGTTTTTTTGTTAAGTATAGTCATGATTTTTTCGATCAATCTGTCTATTCAGCAAATAAATGGCAGTTCTATCTATCAATATGTGTGGTCTTGGATCATCAATAATGATTTTTCTTTAGAATTAGGTTACTTGATCGACCCACTTACTTCTATTATGTCAATATTAATCACTACTATTGGAATTATGGTTCTTATTTATAGTGATAATTATATGTCTTATGATCAAGGATATTTGAGATTTTTCGCTTATATGAGTTTTTTCAGTACTTCTATGTTAGGATTAGTTACTAGTTCTAATTTGATACAAATTTATATTTTTTGGGAATTGGTCGGAATGTGTTCATATCTATTAATAGGGTTTTGGTTCACACGGCCTGTTGCGGCAAATGCTTGCCAAAAGGCATTTGTAACTAATCGTGTTGGGGATTTTGGTTTATTATTAGGAATTTTAGGTTTTTATTGGATAACAGGGAGTTTCGAATTTCGAGATATATTCAAAATATTCAATAACTTGATTTCTAATAATCATAATGAAGTCAATTTTTTATTTGTTACTTTGTGTGCCGTTCTATTATTTGCCGGCGCGGTTGCTAAATCTGCACAATTTCCCCTTCATGTATGGTTACCGGATGCCATGGAGGGGCCTACTCCTATTTCGGCTCTTATACATGCTGCTACTATGGTAGCCGCGGGCATTTTTCTTGTAGCTCGGCTTTTTCCTCTTTTCATAGTCATCCCTCACATAATGAATTTCATCTCTTTGGTAGGAGTAATAACAATACTATTCGGAGCTACTTTTGCCCTTGCTCAAAAAGACATTAAGAGAGGTTTAGCCTATTCCACAATGTCTCAATTGGGTTATATGATGTTAGCTCTAGGTATGGGGTCTTATCGAAGTGCTTTATTTCATTTGATTACTCATGCTTATTCGAAAGCATTATTGTTTTTAGGATCTGGATCCGTTATTCATTCAATGGAAACTCTTGTTGGATATTCTCCAAATAAAAGTCAGAATATGGTTTTTATGGGGGGTTTAACAAAGCATGTCCCAATTACCAAAATTGCTTTTTTATTAGGTACACTTTCTCTTTGTGGTATTCCGCCTCTTGCTTGTTTTTGGTCCAAAGATGAAATTCTTAACGATACTTGGTTGTATTCACCAATTTTCGCAATAATAGCTTGGTTTACAGCGGGATTAACCGCATTTTATATGTTTCGAATCTATTTACTTACTTTTGAAGGACATTTAAACGTTCATTTTCAAAATTATAGTGGCAAAAAAAATACCCCCTTCTATTCAATATCTCTATGGGGTAAAGAAGATTCGAAAATAATTAACAAAAATTTTCGTTTATTAACGTTATTAACAATGAAAAATCATGAGATTGCTTCTTTTTTTTCAAAAAAAACGTATCGAATTGATCAGAATGCAAGAAGCATCACACAACCTTTTATTACTATTACCCGTTTTGGAAATAAGAAGTTTTTTTCGTATCCTTATGAATCAGATAATACTATGTTATTTCCTATACTTGTATTGGTTCTATTTACGTTGTTCGTTGGATCCCTAGGAATTCCTTTCAATCAAGAAGGAGCGTATTTGGACATATTATCAAAATGGTTAACTCCGCCTATAAACCTTTTACATAAAAATTTAAATAATTCAATAGATTGGTATGAATTTTTGAAAGATGCTCTTTCTTCAGTTAGTATAGCTCTTTTTGGAATATTTATAGCCTTATTTTTATATAAACCTGTTTATTCGTCTTTGCAAAATTGGGACTTAATTAACTATTTTGTTAAAACTGGTCCTAAAAGAATTCTTTTGGACAAAATAATAAATGGTATATATGATTGGTCATATAATCGTGGTTACATAGATGCTTTTTATGCAAGATTCTTTATTGGGGGAATAAGAGGGTTGGCCAAGTTAACTTCTTTTTTTGATAGACGAG